ATATAAAAGGCAATAGAAACAAAGACAGGGAACGGGTTACCTACTCCTAACGAGCCCTTTCATTCTGAATTAAAAAATTCAGACTCCCCAAGTAGGATTCGAACCTACGACCAATCAGTTAACAGCCGACCGCTCTACCACTGAGCTACTGAGGAACAACGGGAAATTAGATTTCATAGAGTGAAATTCCCGTTCTCAACCCATGACCACTATGAGCCCGAAGCTTCCTTCGTAACTCCCGGAACTTCTTCGTAGTGGCTCCGTTCCATGCCTCATTTCATAGGGAACCTCAAAGTGGCCCTATTCCATTATATTCCATCCATATCCCAATTCCATTCATTTAATATCCCCTTTGTGTTATTGACATAAGAAATGTCATTTCTAGCCTATACTGTTTCTATTTCTATATATGATATGGAAAGTTAAGAAATCATCATATAATAATCGATAAATTGCAATAGATAAAGATAAAAGGGAGGTTTGTGATGATTTTTAACTCTTTTCTACTAGGTAATCTATTATCTTTATGCATGAAGATAATCAATTCGGTCGTTGTGGTCGGACTCTATTATGGATTTCTGACCACATTCTCCATAGGGCCCTCTTATCTCTTCCTTCTCCGAGCTCGGGTTATGGAGGAAGGAACCGAGAAGGAGGTATCAGCAACAACTGGTTTTATTACGGGACAGCTCATGATGTTCATATCGATCTATTATGCGCCTCTGCATCTAGCATTGGATAGACCTCATACAATAACTGTCCTAGTTCTACCGTATCTTTTGTTTCATTTCTTCTGGAACAATCACAAACACTTTTTTGATTATGGATCTACTACCAGAAATTCAATGCGTAATCTCAGCATTCAATTTGTATTCCTGAATAATCTCATTTTTCAATTATTGAACCATTTCATTTTACCAAGTCCAACGTTAGCCAGATTAGTCAACATTTATATGTTTCGATGCAACAACAAGATGTTATTTGTAACAAGTAGTTTTGTTGGTTGGTTAATTGGTCACATTTTATTCATGAAATGGGTTGGATTGGTATTATTCTGGATACGGCAAAATCGTTCTATTAGATCGAATAAGTACCTTGTGCCAGAATTGAGAAATTCTATGGCTCGAATTCGAATTTTTAGTATTCTCTTATTTATCACCTGCGTCTACTATTTAGGCAGAATACCGTCGCCTATTGTCACTAAGAAACTGAAAGAAACCTTAAAAACAGAAGAAAGGGGGGATTCTGGTTTGAAAAACCTCTTGTAACTCTTCTTTTTGATTATCAACGATGGAATCGTCCATTGCGATATATAAAAAATGATCGATTTGAAAATGCTGTAAGAAATGAAATGTCACAATATTTTTTTTATACATGCCTAAGTAATGGAAAAAAAAATATATCTTTTACATATCCACCCAGTTTGTCAACCTTTTTTGAAATGATACAAAAAAAGTTGTTTTTGCACACGATGGAAAAAATATCCTCGGAAGAACTATATAATCGTTGGGTTTATACCAATGAACAAAAAAGAAACAACCTGAGCGACGAATTTATCAATCGAATCGAAGCTTTAGACAAGGGTTCTCTTGATCTGGATGTACTTGAAAAAAAAACTAGATTGTGCAATGATGAAACTGAACAAAACTGTTTACCAAAAGTGTATGATCCTTTTTTGAATGGGCCCCGCCGCGAAACAATTAAAAATTTCTATTCGGGTTCAAGCTCAAGCATGAACAATTTTTTAAGCAACTCGCTAGAAGATTCCATCATTTGGATAAATAAGCTTCATGGTATCCTTGTTGCTAATGATTGCCGAGAATTTGACCATAAACATAAAAGTGAATTTACAGGGGAACCAACGTCTAATTTTCATTTAAAAGGGCTTTCCTCTTTTTCAGAACAAGGAAAATTTCGTTCAGAAAATCAATTGAAAAATTTATTGGATGTAGTTCCAACTTATCCTAACGATGAAACAACTCTAAGAGAATCCATTGGAATAAATGAAATAAAAAAAAAGGTTACTCAATGGTCATACAAATTAACTGACGATTTGGAAGAAGAGGAGATAGGAAATGAGGAAGAGTCGCGGCCGGATCGTGGTATTCGTTCACGAAAAGCGAAACGTGTAGTCATTTTTACTGATAACGAAACGAATAAAGAGAAAGAAACGTCTACTACTGAGACTCCCGGAACTACTAAAAACAAAAATACCGAGAATACTAGTAATCAGGATCGATCTGACGAAGTGGCTTTGACGCGCTATTCGCAACAATCAGATTTTCGTCGTGATCTAATCAAAGGATCCATGCGAGCTCAAAGACGTAAAACAGTTACTTGGGAACTGTTTCAAGCAACTGTGCATTCCCCGCTTTTTTTGGACAGAGTAGACAAAACTTTTTTTTTTCCTTTTGACATCTCCGGAACACTGAGTTTGTTTTTCAGACATTGGAGTGATAAAGGCACGGAATTCAAAATTTCGAATTCTGAAGAGACAAAAGAAAAAGAAAAAAAAAAGGAGGCGAAAAGGCAGGAGAATGAGCGGATAAGAATAGCAGAAACTTGGGATACTATTATATTTGCTCAAGGAATAAGGGGTTATATGTTAGTAACCCAATCGATTCTTAGAAAATACCTAGTATTACCCTCATTGATAATAGTAAAAAATATGGGCCGTATGTTATTATTTCAATTCCCCGAGTGGCGCGAGGATTTGAAAGCGTGGAGTAAGGAAATGCATGTTAAATGCACTTATAATGGTGTTCAATTGTCAGAAAAAGAATTTCCTAAAAATTGGTTAACCGATGGTATTCAGATAAAGATCCTATTTCCTTTCTGTCTGAAACCTTGGCACAAATCTAAAATACAATCGGATCATAGAGATCCGGTGAAAAATAAAGGAAAAACAGAAAATTTTTGTTTTTTAACAGTTTGGGGAATGGAAGCTGAACTACCTTTTGGTTCTCCCCGAAAACGACCTTCCTTTTTTGAACCTATTGGGGAAGAAATTGAAAAAAAACTCCTAAAAATGAAAAATAAATGTTTTCTAGCTCTACGAATTTTAAAGCAAAGAACAAAATGGTTTATAAGGGTTTCAAAACAAAAAACACGATGGATTTTCAAAATATTTCGATTTATAAAAAAAATAATGCAAGAATTTGCAAAAGTAAGTCCAATTCCATTATTTGGCTTGAGGGAAATAAATGAATCGAGTATAAATAAAAATATAAATAGACAAAATTATACAATAAGTAATAATATTATTCAGGAGTCGCCCAGTCAAATTAGATCCGGGGATTGGATAAATTATTCACTGACAGCAAAAAAAATAAAAGATCTGGCTGATAGGACAAGTACAATCAGAGATCAAATCAAAAAAATCACAAAAGATAAGAAAAAAATATTTATAACTCCAGCGATAAACATTAGTCCTAATGAAACAAGTTGTGATGATAAGAAATTAGAGTTGCAGCAGGGGATTTGGCGGATATTCAAAAGAAGAAGTACTCGATTAATACGCAAATGGCACTATTTTTTGAAATTTTTTATTGAAAGGATATACATAGATATTCTTTTATGTATCATTAATAGTCTGAGAATTAATAGAAAACTTTTTCTTGAATCAAAAAAGAAAATATTTTATAAATACAGCTCCAATAATGAAACAAATCAAGAAGGAATTGACGAAACAAATCCAAAAACAATTCATTTTATTTCGACTATAAAAAAGTCACTTTCTACTATTAGTAAAAAGAATTCGCCTATTTTTTGTGATCTTGCCTCTTTATCGCAGGCATATGTATTTTACAAATTATCACAAACCCAAGTTATTAATAAATATTACTTAAGATCTGTGCTTCAATATCACGGAACAATTCTTTTTATTAAGGATAAAATAAAAGATTCCTTTGGAACACAAAGACTATCTCATTTTCATTTGGAATCAGGACATCAGAAAATTCGCAATTTTAGACTGAATGAATGGAAAAACTGGTTACGGGGCCCTTATCACTATCATTACGATTTATCTAAGACTAGGTGGTCTCGATTAGTACCACAAAAATGGCGAACTAGAACTCAAAAAAGTTGTATCGGTCAAACAAAAAATTCAACCAATTTTGATTTATATGAAAAAGACCAAATAATTCATTACGAGAAACAAAATAATTATGCAGTGGAATCATTACTGAATAAAAAAGATAAATTAAAAAACTACAAATATGATTGTTTATCACATAAATATATTCATTATGAAGATAAAAAGGGCTCATACATTTATAGATCGCTGTTACAAGTAAATGAGGCCAAAAAGTTTCTCTCTAATTACAATACATATAATCCTAATTTTTTTTATGTATCGGGGGATATATCTCTTAATAATTATCTAAGAGAAGATTGTGATACGCGTAGAACTCCAGATAGAAAATATTTTGATTGGAAAATTTTTTATTTTTGTCTTAGAACAAAAATAGATATTGAGTACTGGGCCAATATGGATATCGGGGCCAATATTAATAAAAATACTAAGACTCGGACTAATTATTATCAAATAATTGATAACATTGATAATAAAGATAAAAAAGATCTTTTTTATCCCGCGATTCATAAACAAGTCAACCCGTCCAATCAAACAAAAACCTCTTTTGATTGGATGGAAATGAATGAAGAAATACTAAATTGTCCTATATCTAATTTGGAACTTTGGTTTTTCCCAGAATTTGTATCACTTTATGATGCATATAAAATTCAACCATGGACCGTACCGATCAATTTACTTCTTTTAAATTGTAATGGAAATGAGAACGATTTAAATTTTAATGGAAATGAGAACGTTAGTGAAAAAAAAAAAATTAATGAAAAGCAAAAAAAAGATCCTGAATTAGAAAATAAAACTAAAGAAGAAAAAAATAAGCCAGTCCAGGGAAATATTGGATCAGATCCATCAAATCAACAAAAAAATGTTAAACAAAGTGTTAAAGAAGATTCTGATGGAGGATCAAACATTCAAAGTAAAAATAAAAAGAAATCTACGAAGGACATAGCTGCGGAATTAGATTTCTTCCTCAAAAGATATTTTCTTTTTCAATTAAGATGGGATAATCCTTTGAATAAAAAAATACTCAATAATGTCAAAGTATATTGTCTACTCCTTAGGCTGAAAAATCCAAGAGAAATTGCTATAGCCTCTATTCAAAGAAACGAAATGAGTCTGGATGTAATGCCGATTTCGAAGACTCTAACTCTTGCAAAATTACTAAAAAGGGGAATATTTATTATTGAACCTGCTCGGCTATCTATAAAATGGGATGGACAATTTATTATGTATCAAACCATAGCTATTTCGCGGGTGCATAAAAATAAGCACCAAACCAAAACGAATCAAAAATGCCAAGAAAAAATAAATGTTGATAAGACCGGTCTTGATAAATTTATTGCACAACATGAAAAGTTGGTTGGAAATAGAAACAAAAATCATAACGATTTGCTGGTTGTTGAAAATATTTTATCTCCTAAACGTCGTAGAGAATTGAGAATTCGAGTTTGTTTAAGTTTAAATTCGGGAAGGAATGTGAATGTTGTGAATACAAATACAGTATTTTGTAAGGGTAACAAAGCAAGTAACTGTGTTCAATTTTTGGATGAAGGTAAACATCTTGATAGAAATACAAATCAATTTATTAAGTTAAAATTATTTCTTTGGCCCAATTATCGATTAGAGGATTTAGCTTGTATGAATCGCTATTGGTTTGATACCAATAATGGCAGTCGTTTTAGTCTGTCAAGGATACGTATGTATCCCAGATTGAGAATTAGTTGATGGTACATTTCCTATAGATCGCGCGACATATATGGCATATGAAGGCAAACAGATATACACACGCGTTGTGTTATATTACATTCTGGTAGATGATACTGATTTAATGTAATGAACTTATCATATCAGAAAAGAATCGGCGGACTTTTATTAAGTCCAAATTTTCTAGGTTTTGGGTACAAAATTTATCATCCATACCCTTTTTTGTATTCATATCCGAAAATTTGTAAATTGGATTGATTAATTGAATTCGAAAAAAATAAGTATTATGAATAAATTCAGATTCTATTTTGGTGTATAAAAAATGAAAATGACTTATTATTATTACTGATCGATAAAATCCATATTTGTAAAAACGAATAAAGAAGGGGGGCGAAAAGAATTATTTTTATGGTAAAAAGTTCATTTATCTCAGTTATTTCGCAAGAAGAAAAAGAAGAAAATAAAGGGTCTGTTGAATTTCAAATATTCAGTTTCACCAATAAGATACGGAAACTTACTTCACATTTAGAATTGCACAGAAAAGATTATTTATCTCAGAGAGGTCTACGGAAAATTTTGGGAAAACGTCAACGGCTACTGGCTTATTTGTCAAAAAAAAATAGAGTACGTTATAAAGAATTAATTAGTCAATTGGATATTCGAGAGCCAAAAACTCGTCTAAATTAATTTGAAAATTCGTTTTCAGCAATTCATGGAATAATGAATCGGAGAAAAATATATGACTGTACCAACTGCAAGAAAAGATCTCATGATAGTAAATATGGGCCCTCAACACCCATCAATGCATGGTGTTCTTCGACTCATTGTTACTCTAGATGGTGAGGATGTTATTGACTGTGAACCCGTATTGGGTTATTTACACAGAGGAATGGAAAAAATTGCAGAAAATCGAACAATTATACAATATTTGCCTTATGTAACACGTTGGGATTATTTAGCTACTATGTTTACAGAGGCAATAACGGTAAATGCACCAGAACAGTTAGGAAATATTCAAGTACCTAAGAGAGCCAGCTATATTAGAGTCATTATGCTGGAACTGAGTCGTATAGCTTCTCATTTACTATGGCTTGGCCCTTTTATGGCGGATATCGGCGCGCAAACCCCTTTTTTCTATATTTTCAGAGAGAGAGAACTTATATATGATCTATTCGAAGCTGCCACGGGTATGCGAATGATGCATAATTATTTCCGTATCGGAGGAGTAGCTGCTGATCTACCTCATGGCTGGATAGATAAATGTTTGGATTTTTGTGATTATTTTGTAACAGGGGTTACTGAATATCAAAAGCTTATTACGCGGAATCCTATTTTTTTGGAACGAGTTGAAGGGGTGGGCTGTATTAGTGGAGAGGAAGCAATAAATTGGGGCTTATCCGGACCCATGCTACGGGCTTCCGGAATTCAATGGGATCTTCGTAAAGTTGATCATTATGAGTGTTACGATGAATTTGATTGGGAAGTGCAATGGCAAAAAGAAGGAGATTCATTAGCTCGTTATTTAGTCCGAATCAATGAAATGAAGGAATCTATAAAAATTATTCAACAAGCTCTGGAACGAATTCCAGGAGGTCCCTATGAAAATTTAGAGGTACGACGCTTTGGTAGCGCAAGGAATTCCGAATGGAACGATTTTGATTATCGGTTCATTAGTAAAAAACCTTCACCCACTTTTGAATTGTCGAAACAAGAACTTTATGTGAGAGTAGAAGCCCCAAAAGGGGAGTTGGGAATTTTTCTAATAGGAGATCAGAGTGTTTTTCCATGGAGATGGAAAATTCGTCCGCCAGGTTTTATCAATTTGCAAATTCTTCCTCAGCTAGTTAAAAGAATGAAATTGGCTGATATTATGACAATACTAGGTAGTATAGATATCATTATGGGAGAGGTTGATCGTTGAAATGATAATTGATACGACAAAAGTACAACAAGCTATCAATTCTTTTTCCAGATCGGAATCGTTAAAAGAGTTTTATGGACTCATATGGTTGCTTGTTCCTATTTTTACTCCTTTATCGGGAATCATAATAGGGGTATTAGTAATTGTGTGGTTAGAAAGACAAATATCCGCAGGGATACAACAACGTATTGGACCTGAGTACGCCGGCCCTTTGGGAATTCTTCAAGCTCTAGCAGATGGGACCAAACTACTTTTCAAAGAGGATCTTCTCCCATCTAGAGGGGATAGTCGTTTATTCAGTCTCGGACCGTCTATAGCGGTCATAGCAATTTTACTAAGTTATTCGGTAATTCCTTTTGGCTATCGCCTTGTTCTAGCCGATCTGAGTATAGGCGTTTTTTTATGGATTGCAATTTCCAGTATTGCTCCTATTGGACTTCTTATGTCAGGATATGGATCGAATAATAAATATTCCTTTTTAGGTGGTCTACGAGCTGCCGCTCAATCGATTAGTTATGAAATACCATTAACTCCATGCGTGTTATCAATTTCTCTACGTGTGATTCGTTAGGATATTCACTTTTTTTATTCATCATTCGGGGCGATGAACTAAACCAGATAGTTATATGAGTGAAACAAAACAGCTTAGAAATTGGCAGTCAAAAAATGGAGTCTCATTCCCTAGGTACAAGAGTTAAGCAAAAGTAAACATAAACACTATAAACTGTTTCCCAAAGATTGGTGGATTAGTCATCATGGTTTGAAGCGGGTACAAAAGATCAACCTGTATGGAGTTTTTACTTTTTACTATTGTTTGTATTACTATAACTATACCGGGGGTCGAGCAAAAATTAGTGGACGGTTAGGAATACCAAGGTACACAAAGGATTTGTAATGGAGAGAATGTAAGTTATCTCGAGAGGTATTTCCACATAAAAGGAATCCTAATGGGGACTTTAAGTTAGTAGAAATGATCAAGCAGTACTTCCCCACGATCCCGATCCAGAGTATGTTCCTATCCACTGATTAAAGAAATTACTATCAGGAACGAAGTAATCTTTTATTTTCTTTTTTCTTTATCCACTTTATGCATAGTAATACATAAGTCTTAGCACAATTCATAAACTATATAGAATGTATAATTTTTTTTTTTCGTAATCGAAAGATATGAATAAAAATAGTAGTACTAAATAAAAATAAAGACAAAGTGAAATTATTCTAAAGGATAAGATCAATTCAGAAGCACTTTTTTATAGCAGACAGAATTGCATTGGTCTAATTTTGGACTCTCTGATGTATCGTTACTCGATCTACTCCACAAGCATATCGAGAAAATATCAAATCAGTCCTTATATTTTTTTGTGGCCGTCGAGGAGCCGTATGAAGCTGAAGTCTCATGTACGGTTTTGCAATAGCGAGGGGAACAGTGATGTTATCCTCGACTATGATTATCTAACAGTTCAAGTACAGTTGATATTGTTGAGGCACAGTCAAAATATGGGTTTTGGGGGTGGAATCTGTGGCGTCAACCTATAGGGTTTATGGTTTTTCTAATTTCTTCCCTCGCAGAATGTGAGAGATTACCTTTTGATTTACCAGAGGCAGAGGAAGAATTAGTTGCGGGCTATCAAACCGAATATTCTGGTATTAAATTTGGTTTATTTTACGTTGCTTCCTATCTAAACCTACTAGTTTCTTCATTATTCGTAACAGTTCTTTACTTGGGTGGTTGGAATTTTTCTATTCCGTACATATCCATTCCTGAGCTTTTCGGAAATAATGAAGTGTGTGGAGTCTTTGGAACGACAATTGGTATCTTTATTACATTAGCTAAAGCTTATTTGTTCCTGTTTATTCCTATCACAACAAGATGGACTTTACCCAGGCTGAGAATGGACCAACTATTGAATCTTGGGTGGAAGTTTCTTTTACCTATCTCTTTAGGTAATCTATTATTGACAACTTCTTCCCAACTCCTTTCCCTGTAAGGGCATAGGATATTATAGATTAATAACTTCTCTCAAACAAGAGAAAGAAACATTAAATTATTCAGAGCTATTCCCAATATGTTCCCTATGGTAACTGGGTTCATGAATTATGGTCAACAAACAGTACGAGCTGCAAGGTATATAGGCCAAAGTTTTATGATTACCTTATCCCACGCGAATCGTTTGCCGGTAACTATTCAATATCCTTATGAAAAATTGATAACATCAGAGCGTTTCCGCGGTCGAATACATTTTGAATTTGATAAATGTATTGCTTGTGAAGTATGTGTTCGCGTATGCCCTATTGATCTACCCGTTGTTGATTGGAAATTGAAAACGGATATTCGAAAGAAACTATTGCTCAATTACAGTATAGATTTTGGAATATGTATATTTTGTGGTAACTGCGTCGAGTATTGTCCAACAAACTGTTTATCCATGACTGAAGAATATGAACTTTCTACTTATGATCGGCACGAATTGAATTATAATCAAATTGCTTTGGGTCGCTTACCGATGTCAGTAATTGGAGATTACACAATTCGAACAATTAGGAATTCGGCTCCAATATAAAGAAATCACAGGCAACCTTGTTGATTCAATAACAATTACCAATTAGTAAGATTCCGTTTTTCTTTGATCTGAAGGAACGAAGTTTGCTTAGGCAATAACTAAGAATCCTAAAGGGAGAATCTCGGCTTGTTTTATATTAAAAATATATTCATATATCCGTGATGATTTCAAAATCGATAAATTCAATTGAATTTTGAACGGTTCTTTTTTGGTATAGAGAAACGGGATGCAATTAAAAATACTAAGTGTATCTATATCAACCAACATCCCATAAGGAGTTAGGATTTAATTAAATTAGAAATGCATTTATTATATTAAAAAAAGGATAACGTTTTTTTCCTGGTCTGGTCAATAAGGTCATGAAACATTTTGACTTATTTTAGCGATTATTTTACATAAAAAAATGGATTTACCTGCACCAATACATGATTTTCTTTTAGTATTTTTGGGGTTGGGTCTTATTGTTGGCGGTCTAGGAGTAGTATTACTTACCAATCCAATTTATTCTGCCTTTTCTTTGGGATTGGTGCTTGTTTGTATATCCTTATTCCATATTCTTTCGGACTCCCATTTTGTAGCTGCGGCACAGCTACTTATTTACGTGGGGGCCGTAAATGTCTTAATCGTGTTTGCTGTGATGTTCATGAATGGTTCAGAATATTACAATGATTTCCGTCTTTGGACCGTCGGAGATGGAGTCACTTCACTAGTTTGTACAAGTATTTTTGTTTCACTAATTACTACTATCTCAGATACGTCATGGTACGGGATTATTTGGACCGCAAGATCAAATCAAATTCTAGAGCAGGATTTGATAAATAATGGTCAACAAATTGGGATTCATTTATCAACAGATTTTTTTCTTCCGTTTGAACTTATTTCTATAATTCTTTTAGTTGCCTTGATAGGTGCAATTGCTATGGCTCGTCAGTAACAAATACTTAGATTAGAAAAGGGACTTCTTTTGTTTTGTCTTATATCATCTATTTTTCTTTAAATGCCGTTTTAAGGTCGTTCATGTATAAAATGTAAATGTTTTAGTTAGATCTATTACTAAATACCTTTCTTTAATTACGTACTTGTTATATTCTAGTCAATCGAATGGGTTGAATTATTGTTCATTCATATTGAAATGAATTTACTCAAGATTGAATTGATGAGGAGTAGTTCAATGATGCTCGAGCATGTACTTGTTTTGAGTGCCTATTTATTATCTATCGGCATCTACGGATTGATTACAAGTCGAAATATGGTTAGAGCACTTATGTGTCTTGAGCTTATATTGAATGCGGTTAATATGAATTTCGTAACATTTTCTGATTTATTTGATAGCCGCCAATTAAAAGGAGACATTTTCTCGATTTTTGTTATAGCTATTGCAGCCGCTGAAGCAGCTATTGGATTAGCTATTGTTTCTTCAATTTATCGTAACAGAAAATCAACTCGTATTAATCAATCAAATTTGTTGAATAAATAGTAATAATCATCCGCATAAAAATAAAGAATAGAATATTTACTTTAATTGGTATGTGTGCCACACTATTTTCTAAAAAAATAAATCAAAGTATCTTGGCCCTCTCTCATGAGCAGATCCAGAAGTAGATTGATTACAAACTAATTCTGGTAAATCTAAATCATTGATTCGTCTGGTGTCTAAATGTATGATTCATTTACTAATTTACTAGATCGAAAATTTATGACGTTCAAAAAATTTATAGCTCCAATGTCACATTCAGTAAAGATTTATGATACATGTATAGGGTGTACTCAATGTGTACGAGCCTGTCCCACAGATGTATTAGAAATGATACCTTGGGACGGATGTAAAGCTAAGCAAATAGCTTCGGCTCCAAGAACCGAGGACTGTGTGGGTTGTAAAAGGTGTGAATCAGCCTGCCCAACAGATTACTTGAGTGTACGGGTTTATTTATGGCATGAGACAACTCGCAGCATGGGTCTAGGTTATTGATACGTTGCAAAAATTCTACTTGCATCTTTTTGGTTTCTCTTTACCGACAAAAACCCGTACTCTATAATATATTTATATATATATGTAATGATGAATTTATAGAGTACGGGTTTTTCTGGTCAAAGTGTATCTTGTCTTTACCACGAATTATTTTCCTTGGTTAACAATAATTGTTGTTTTGCCGATATTCGCGGGCTCCTCAAGTTTATTTTTACCCCATAGGGGAAATAAGACCATTAGATGGTATACTATTTGTATTTGCCTATTAGAACTCCTTCTAACCACCTATGCATTCTGTTATCATTTTCAATTGGACGATCCATTAATCCAATTGGAACAGGATTATAAATGGATAAATCTTTTTGATTTTCACTGGAGGCTCGGAATCGATGGACTTTCGCTAGGACCCATTTTACTGACGGGCTTCATTACGACTTTAGCAACTTTAGCGGCTTGGCCTGTTACTCGAGATTCGCGATTGTTCCATTTCCTGATGTTAGCAATGTACAGCGGTCAAATAGGATCATTTGCCTCTCGAGATCTTTTACTTTTTTTCATCATGTGGGAGTTAGAATTAATTCCTGTCTACCTACTTCTATCCATGTGGGGGGGGAAGAGACGTTTGTACTCGGCTACAAAGTTTATTTTGTACACTGCGGGAGGTTCTATTTTTCTCTTAATGGGAGTTCCAGGCATGGGTTTATATGGTTCTAATGAACCAACATTAAATTTTGAAACATCAGCTAATCAATCGTATCCTGTAGCATTGGAAATAATATTATATTTTGGATTTTTTATTGCTTATGCTGTCAAACTGCCGATCATACCTCTACATACATGGTTACCGGATACCCACGGAGAAGCACATTATAGTACATGTATGCTTTTAGCCGGAATCCTATTAAAAATGGGAGCATATGGATTAGTTCGGATCAATATGGAATTATTACCCCACGCGCATTCTATATTTTCTCCTTGGTTGATGATAGTAGGTACAATTCAAATAATCTATGCAGCTTCAACATCTCCCGGTCAACGCAATTTAAAAAAGAGAATTGCGTATTCTTCTGTATCTCATATGGGTTTCATAATTATAGGAATTAGTTCCATAACCGATACGGGACTTAACGGGGTCATTTTGCAAATGATCTCTCATGGATTTATTGGTGCGGCACTTTTTTTCTTGGCAGGAACGAGTTACGATAGAATACGTCTTGTTTATCTCGACGAAATGGGGGGGGTAGCTATCCCAATGCCAAAAATATTTACACTGTTCAGTAGTTTCTCAATGGCTTCTCTTGCATTGCCGGGAATGAGTGGTTTTGTTGCGGAGTTGGTAGTATTTTTTGGAATAATTACTAGCCCAAAATTTTTTTTAATGCCAAAAATACTAATTACGTTTGTAACGGCAGTTGGAATGATATTAACTCCCATTTATTCATTATCTATGTTACGCCAGATTTTCTATGGATACAAACAATTTAATGTTCCAAATTCTCAATTTTTAGATTCTGGACCGCGAGAACTTTTTGTTTCGATCTGTATCCTTCTACCTGTAATAGGTATTGGTATTTATCCGGATTTCGTTTTTTCTCTATCAGTTGACAAGGTCGAAGCTATTTTATCTAATTACTTTTATAGATAAGTTTTAGCAAAAATACATACAATAAGATACAAATTAAGTTAAGTAAAATAAAAAATTCTTTTGTGTCGCTCGTTGTACAAGGTACAATGAAAAAGAAATAAACAACATTAAAAAATTCATTAGATACATTTGGAGTTTTTGAGAACCATTTGAATAAACTACTTTAAGTTTATGGTTCTCAAAAACTCTTACAAACTTTCGCTATATACGATATTCCCTTGTATTGTATTGGCAAGGCCCCTTCTTCTTCAATTAGATGTTAATGTGAATGAACCATAACTGTGCAGCCCTATTCCTAATAGATTTACCCCAAAATAGCATATCCAAATTATAATAAATCCCATAGAAGCCACAATTGCAGAATTTATGCTTTGCAAATTTTTCTTTGTTCGAGTATGTAAATAAATCGCAAATATAGTCCAAGTAATAAATGCCCAAGTTTCCTTGGGATCCCAACTCCAATATGACCCCCACGCTTCGTTAGCCCATACTGCTCCCGAAAGAATACCGACGGTTAAAAAGATAAAACCTAGACTAATGACACGACAACTCCAAAAATCTAATTGTTGAATTAATTGATACCTATGATAATTTCTACACGAAATAAAAAAAGTGTTTTGCAAAACATTGCTTATTTGATTCACGTATTGGGTCTCGCCAGAGGAAAAGGGCCCAATTAATAAACGATTACCTTTATCAATACCAAAAATTTCTAGGTTTCTCCGAAATGTAATTACTAGAAGGGCTATTGATAATAATGATCCACATAGAAGAGCTGCATAGCTCAATACCATCATACTTACGTGCATCATTAACCACTGGGATTGGAGAGCAGGTACTAATTTTGTGGATTGATGCATTTCAGTTAAAAGGCCTGAAGTAGCAAAGCCTTGGGTAAAAATAGCGCTCGGTGCGGTTATTGCACTTAAATGATTTTTCTGGTTCCTAAAATAGGGAACCAGATGAATAATGGAAAAACCCCATGAAAGGAACATTAATGACTCATATAAATCACTTAAGGGAAAATGCCCAGAAGAAATCCAACGAATAGCTAAAAATCCTGTTATACAGAAAAAAGTAGCTATCAGCCCTTTTTCTAACGAATCATATAGTTCAGAAATTTCGTGGACTAATAAGGTCATCAAATAAATCGTGATTACAATTGAAACAATCGAAAAAGAGATATGAGTTAATATATGTTCTAAAGTAAAAAATATCATAAAAAATCCTAAATGTAAATCTGGAATTTAATTCATTATAGGATTTATTTTAGTTCTTTTCGAAGATGCCGCCACTCGGACTCGAACCGAGATGCTCTAGCACTGCTTCCTAAGAGCAGCGTGTCTACCGATTTCACCATGGCGGCGTGTTCGAAATCATAATAGCTCATCCATATTCAATCGTCGAGATTGAAGGATTCAATTAATATCCTTTAGCTTTAGCAAAAATAAATAAAGACTCGGTTAATTTTCTATTTGAACGTTCAATAATCTTTACTTGGATAACGGTGTTTGTTATTTTTATTTGAATTTTCACAATGCAATTGTTTTTTTTTGCGGTTAAAGGTAAGCTCGTCCGGAATCTAACAGTAGGGGCTAGATAGTTCTGTTCTCAATCTGGACCCAGAGCTTAAAAAATTACCCCCCTTTTTATACTCTACCCAACGAATTTTTTTTTTTGATAAATTGAAAATTTCAAATCAAATATAATATTTTGAAAGCTTGGTATCAAAACTTAATTTAATTAATTAATGGGATTTTCTTTGTGTCCATAATTTTTCTTTGGATTTACCAAACTTATTAGGTATTGGGTTGGGTGTATAAAAAAAAACTTTAAATCTAAGGATGAATTTCTATCGGAATTTTGCTAGATTAAAACTTTTTGTAAAGAAAAAATAAAAATACAACGTATTATTTTTAAAAGTGAATAAGTCGATGGGGATTATAATCTTCCCCATCCCCCAAAAACCCATAAAAAAGAGAAAATTTTGTACCTTGAGCTTAAATTTTGTATAGTAACTTTCCAGTAGACAAAAAAGTTTTTATTATACATACCACACCACAATATGAGAATGAGATTCTATTTCATATTGATCAGTTCAAAATAAATATTAGTTAAAGGTAATAAGAAAGTAAGAATGATTCAATTAGCCAATTGATCGATTCATTTCAATTGAATTTACCTTATTTCAATACTTTATTACTATTACCTGTTTGTACTTGTTTGTCGCACAAAAAAACTTTTTGAATTCCCAGTAGAAAGAGATTTTGCTAAAGAAAGCGCTTTTACTGCCACTAAATATCCTTTGAATTTCCAAATATTTTTACGAATACGCTTTTTTGAGATAGAAGTACGTTTCTTTGGAACCGCCATTCAAAAATAAAGAGGTTACTCATTATTATAGTTAAATGTGAAAGACATCTATTGGTTAAACAAAATAGATTTTTTTTACACTATTATTATATACAATATTCTTACATACAATAATACAATATCCAAAATGAAGTCAAAGAATAGTTGAATAGTTTTTTTTTATTTTTTTGTGTTACTATTTGAATATATCCTCATTCAGATTTATTTCGATGGGATTCGCTGCTCTAGAAATCGAATTGCTTGCCGTTAAGAATAAAAATAAAAAGGGGGTTCGATTGAGTTTCTCGGGATATTTCAGTCGTGTTAGTTATTGTTATATTATATGTAATTTATATTTATACTTTAATAAAAGTTAAAATTGATCGAAAAGTTTTATAAAAACTACCTGCTTTTCTTTTAAAAATAAAAAAAAAAACACTACTGTAAAATGCAAATTATTTTTTCTCTTAATTTTAATTGATCAAGTAAAGTAGACCTAATGAAAATTATAAAATTCGAATCAGTTAATGAGTTAGTAGTTAATTGATTGATACGTAACGTAGCTTGATAATCAAAGAAGAACGTTTTAGTATTCTTTATCTAGCAATTATATGCAAACTGAAGCGCGGAGTAACGAAATTACAGATATCATAGAATTTTATATAATTAGAATTAATTTGTTTGATTGGAAAGCATGTAAGCAACTCAATCAGTTCTACAACGAACTGGTTAATTATTATGACAAAATTAACTAAAATAATGATGTCTTTTTTTTTCTGTATGATTAGAATTTTTCATTTTATTTGATTATTTTTTTTTGCTCTTTCCGAAAGAAATAAGAACTGGTGAATCTGAAACAATTAATAAATAATAAAAAATACAATAAGTTTAATTATGGAACATACATATCAATATGCATGGATCATACCCTTCCTTCCGCTGCCAGTTCCTATAGCAATCGGAGTGGGACTTATCCTTGTTCCAACAGCAACAAAGAGTCTTCGCCGTATGTGGGCTTTTCCTAGTGTTTTATTACTAAGTATCATTATGATTTTTTCAGCCGATCTGTCTATTCATCAAATAAATGGCAGTCTTATTCATCAATATGTATGGTCTTGGACTATCAATAATGATTTTTCCTTAGAATTTGGCTATTGGATCGATCCACTTACTTCCGTTATGCTACTATTAATCACTACTGTTGGAATAATGGTTCTTATTTATAGTGACAATTATATGTCTCATGATCAAGGATATTTAAGATTTTTTGCTTATATGAGTTTTTCCAATGCTTCCATGATGGGATTGGTTACTAGTTCCAATTTGATACAAATTTATATTTTTTGGGAATTAGTTGGAATGTGTTCGTATCTATTAATAGGGTTTTGGTTCACACGACCACTTGCCGCAAGTGCTTGTCAAAAAGCCTTTGTAACTAATCGTGTAGGGGATTTTGGTTTATTATTGGGAATTTTAGGTTTTTATTTTCTAACGGGTAGTTTTGAATTTCGGGATTTGTTCGAAATAACCAATAACTTGATTGAGAATGGTGGGGTAAATTCTTTATTTCTTACTTTGTGTGCCTCCTTATTATTCGTCGGTGCAGTTGCTAAATCGGCACAATTCCCCCTTCATGTATGGTTACCTGATGCCATGGAGGGGCCTACCCCTATATCAGCTCTTATACATGCCGCTACTATGGTAGCAGCGGGAATTTTTCTTGTAGCTCGGCTTCTTCCTCTCTTTACAGTTATACCCTACGTAATGAATTTCATTTCTTTGATAGGTATAATAACAATACTATTGGGAGCTACTTTGGCTCTTGCTCAAAGAGATATTAAGAGAAGTTTAGCCTATTCTACTATGTCTCAATTGGGTTATATTATGTTAGCTTTAGGTATGGGGTCTTATCGGGCTGCTTTATTTCATTTGATCACTCATGCCTATTCGAAAGCATTATTATTTTTAGGATCCGGATCCATTATTCATTCAATGGAAACCATTATTGGATATTCGCCAGACAAAAGCCAGAACATGGCTCTTATGGGAGGTTTAAAAAAATATGTGCCAATTACAAAAACTGCTTTTTTGTTAGGTACACTTTCGCTTTGTGGTATTCCACCTCTTGCTTGTTTTTGGTCCAAAGACGATATTCTTAATGATAGTTGGTTGTATTCACCAATTTTCGCGATAATAGCGTGTTTCACGGCGGGCTTAACTGCATTTTATATGTTTCGAATGTATTTACTTACTTTTGAAGGGCATTTAAATGTTCATTTTAAAAATTATAGCGGAAAAAAAAATAGCTCGTTCTATTCAATATCTATATGGGGTAAAGAAGGAGCGAAATCGCTAAAACAAAATTTTGTTTTATCAACAATAAATAATAATGAGAGCGTTTCCCTTTTTTCAAAAAAAACGTATCCAATTGATGGGAATGTAATAAATATGGTGCGACCCTTTAGTACTATTACTCATTTTTCCAAGAAAAAAACCTCCACGTATCCGCACGAATCGGACAATACTATGCTATTGCCGCTTCTTGTATTGGTCTTATTTACTTTGTTCGTTGGATCCATAGGAATTCCCCTCGATCCAGGAGGAATGAAATTTGATCTATTATCAAAATGGTTAATTCCGTCGATAAATCTTTCAAATTTGACCAATTCTCTGGATTGGTATGAATTCGTGATAAATGCCATTTTTTCAGTAAGTATAGCCTTTTTCGGGATAGTTATAGCGTCTCTTTTATATATGCCTGTTTATTCATCTTTCCAGAATTTTGGCTTAATTAATTCATTTGTTAAAAAGGGTCCTACAAGAATTTTATGGGACCAAATAATGAATGTTATATATGATTGGTCATATAATCGTGGTTATATCGACGTTTTTTATGAAACAATTTTTACTAGGGGTGTAAGAGGTTTAGCTGAATTTATTTATTTTTTTGATAGACAAGTAATTGATGGAATTACCAATGGGGTTGGTGTTACAAGTTTATTTGTCGGAGAGGCAATTAAATATGTAGGGGGCGGCCGAATTTCTTCTTATCTATTCTTGTATTTATTTTTTGTATCAATTTTTTTATTAATTTACTACGTTTTTAATTTATAAATCTAAAACAGAAGTCTAGTCTAAGTCTAGTCTATTAGAATAATTTGCAAATCGCTATCAAGATATCTATCAAATTCATATATATATATATATTATATATGTATATGAATTTTTATCTATATTCATCCTTTCTTTTTTCCTTTCCATTCACTCGGATCTCTTCCGTTTCATCTAGTTTGTCCGGATCGTGATCGTTCCTTTCTTCCGAACAAAAGGAGGGGGATGGGGCTTCTTCAGTGGACCCCCCTTGCTCCTGTTTAGTCCCCTTCGTTTCGGAAGTTGTTTCTATTTCTACATCTGTTTCTTCCTCACTTTCCCCCCTTTCTTCTGTTTTTAAGGTTTCTTTCAGTTTCTTAGTGACAATAGGCGACGGTATTCTGCCTAAATAGTAGACGCAGGTGATAAATAAGAGAATACTAAAAATTCGAATTCGAGCCATAGAATTTCTCAATTCTGGCACAAGGTACTTATTCGATCTAATAGAACGATTTTGCCGTATCCAGAATAATACCAATCCAACCCATTTCATGAATAAAATGTGACCAATTAACCAACCAACAAAACTACTTGTTACAAATAACATCTTGTTGTTGCATCGAAACATATAAATGTTGACTAATCTGGCTAACGTTGGACTTGGT